AGTCTTTTATTTTTCTTTCAATAAAAAATATGGCAGACTTACTTCATTTCTATTGGGATCAGTCAATGAAAGAGCCCAATGCAAAAAAATGCACGTTGGGTTGGGTCTTTGAAATAGTTCAGATCATTTTGATATTTTATAATAAGTAGTTTGATCTGTTTTACCGAGAAGGTCTATGGTTCGAGTCCGTATAGCCCTATAACTTCTAGTTAACTTCTATTCTATTGTCTAAGTTCAATTTCTTCATTATTGTTTCTTGTTTGGAACTGACCGGTTGTTGGTGTTAAATCGGACTCAGGACCCTGTCAAGATAAAAAAAATAGAAACTTCGGTAAATGCTTTAGAAACATATGTATAATAAATAACATATTTAAATTAGCCTATTCATGCTTACTATAACTAGTTATTTTGGTTTTCTAGTAGCAGCTTTCACTATAACCTCAGCCCTATTTATTGGTCTGAGCAAGATCCGACTTATTTAAATTTCAAAGAAATAAAATAAAAAAAGGAATTTTTGAAATGAACAATTCGTTCAAAAAAATATTTCTATTCAAAGAAAGATTTATGCGGTGTGGGATTCCGTGTCCGTCTATTCTAGAGTGACTTACAGTTCCTTGTCGCACCAATTATCAATTCATTGTAAATTCTTGGTCAGTGAGATTCATGTCAATTTGGATTAATATGTTTGTTTAGATATTACCTATTTTTTTTATCCTTTCAAACAAATTTAAATGATAGAAGTTTTTTTATTTGGAATCGTGTTAGGTCTAATTCCTATTACTTTGGCTGGCTTATTCGTAACTGCATATTTACAATACAGGCGTGGTGATCGGTTGGACATTTGATTAATTAAACGCTATTTTTTTTTTATCTGCTCCCTTAATTCCCAAAAAGTCAAATTCAGATTCAGATAATAAGACAAAAATCACGCTCTGTAGGATTTGAACCTACCACATTGGGTTTTGGAGACCCACGTTCTACCGAACTGAACTAAGAGCGCTTTTTTCTTTCTTATCAGATATGCCCACTTTGAAGCGGTCTCAATGGATCTCCTCTTACTGCTCAAAGTAACAGTAAGAAGTAGGGATGACAGGATTTGAACCCGTGACATTTTGTACCCAAAACAAACGCGCTACCAAGCTGCGCCACATCCCTTCAATTGTTCCACAGTTTAACTTTCTTGTTTTCCCTCCTCCATTTCTATATTTCATTTTTATGAGCATTTCGTCTTGTGGGTCTCATGGAAAATATAATAAAATCTTTTATGAAAAGGAAAATCTTTTTTATTTTATATAAATTCATATATTCTATACAAAATATAAAAAAATGAGCATTTTTCGGAAATGCTCGGTGTACATTTTGAATTAGGAATTTAGGAAATCGGGGTACAAATAATTGGCACTTACCCACATATGTAAATGTATCCGAGAATAGGAATATATAATTCAATATTATATAATTTTATATAATAATATAAATATATGCATATGCAGGTGAATAATAAAAAAACTAAAAAGGGTAAAGGAGGTTTTTGATGCGAGATTTTAAAACATATCTCTCCGTGGCACCAGTACTAAGTACGCTCTGGTTGGGGGCTTTAGCAGGTCTATTGATAGAAATTAATCGATTTTTCCCGGATGCGTTGACATTCCCCTTTTCTTAATTCGAGTTATTTCTTTTAGACGGGAAGGAATGAATAGAATAAGACTAGAGATACCATCAAATATCCATGAGTAAAACGCCCCTTTTTCTTTTTTAAATTTGAAAGGGAGGAAACAGAAAGAGTCAAGGTGGATGAAAGGTTCGGGAGCAAGGTCGAATTCAAGGACTATTTTATTATAGAATATTATATTCTATACTAAATTTAAAATGTTGTGTTCTTTTTTTATTTAAAATCATTTATATTTATAACAAATTTTCTTTTTCCTTACTAACTTCTATTTTTATTTTATTTCGTTGTTTTGAATTGAGAGTTTAGTCAACCAAAAAGAGAAGGGAGGTTCATGGCCAAGAATAAAGATGTCCGAGTCGCGGTTATTTTGGAATGTACCAGTTGTGCTCAAAACGATGTTAATGTTAATAAGGTAGCAACGGGCATTTCCAGATATATTACTCAAAAAAACCGTCACAATACGCCCAATCGATTAGAATTGAAAAAATTCTGTCCCCGTTGTTACAAACATACGCTTCATGGAGAAATCAAAAAATAAATTCTTCTTTCATTGAAATCTATATAAGGAGGAGTAAAAAATAACGACATTATTTCTAAATTTCTATTTATAATTTATACCAGATCTATAATAGATTTCAAAAAAAAAATACTATTTTTTTTGCAAATTTACAACGAAAATGAATTTGAATTCATAATTCAAAAAGAAAAAACAAATCTATTCGGAATAAGGAATAGCCTAAACAAACAAACTATGGATAAATCCAAGCGACCTTTTATTAAATCCAAGCGATCTTTTCGTAGGCGTTTGCCCCCGATTAAATCGGGGGATCGAATTGATTATAGAAACATTAGCTTAATTAGCCGATTTCTTAGTGAACAAGGAAAAATATTATCTAAACGAGTGAATAGATTTACCTTGAAACAACAACGATTAATTACTCTTGCGATAAAACAAGCTCGGATTTTATCCTTGTTACCCTTTACTAAGAGGAAAGGCTTTGAAAGAAGCGAGTCGACCCCTAGAACTAATGCTTTGAAACCTAGAAATAAAAATAAACAAAATCAATATCAAAATAATCAAACTAAATTTTTAAGTAAAAATAATAAAAATAAAAAGTCTTCCTTCGCTTGAAGAATAATTTCAATCCGAACTCAAATTCGGATTAGTGTTTTGCTCGAAAAATCCATGAATATATATTTTATTATTGTCTCATAAGAAAAAAATGAATCCTAAATCTTTTTTTATTGAACGTTTTTTACTAGAAATTTGTTCTATTTTCTCATATTAATTATTTTCTCGTATTCATTTATACTCTCTCATCCCACCATCCCGGAGTTCATTCTCCGGGAACTCTTTTTAAATTATTCCGTTCGATATCTTTAAAATAGACTTTATTTTCATATTTGTATGATCCCTGATCCCGTTCGAAATCATATAAAGACATTTACTATTTGATATAGCTATTTGCGAAAGTATTTTACGGTTAAGAAGCAAGTGGTTGTTGTAAAGATCGTGTATTAATTTACTATAAGTATAGGATATCCCCATTTCACGAATTACTGCGTTTAGCCGAGTGATCCACAAACGACGAAAATCTCTCTTTTGTCTATCCCGATCCCGATCGGCTGAAACCAAAGCTCTGATTCCCTGTTGAGTAATAGTTCGAGTAAGTCTTGAATGAGCCCCCCGAAAACTTGAGGCAAAGAAACGCATTTTTTTTCGTCGTCTTCTAGCTATAGATCCCCGTTTAATTCTGGTCATGGAATAAATGAAACTCTTTGGAATAACTGATTATTTCTTGATTTGAGCTATTCTAATACTCTTTCTTCTATGTATTAATTAAGAATACTACTAAATACTACCAAAAACGGATTTATCCAATGTATAAAATCAAAATTCCAATGGCTTTTGCGGCTATAACCTTCCCAACCACGATTGTTATTTTTTTGTTTCGGTAGTGTACCACGAAAAATAAAAATAAAGAAAGACATAATAAATTTTATTTTCCTATGTATCAAAAAGATAGGTATTAAAAAAATATAACTAGATAAAGCAATAGTGGGATTCCTTCGTTTCTATGGTTACTTCGTAAACGGTGAGGTCTTCTCTATACACCGGAGTCCTTAACTTCATTTAATGAACTTTTATTGTGAACTTGTATTGTTCACATTTTTTGGGACTCTACCCATGAAGTCTCCAGTAATAGGTCTTTCACAACGAGATCTACTTATAAAGTAACGGTATTTAAGTATGAAAGTTAGCTGGGGTAGCTGGCCCTGTTAGTCCGTTCTTGGCATAGTGGGGCCTAATTTTTTTTAGGATTTCTCCGCTTAATGGAGAACCTTTTGCTACCACTGGAGAATTTACTCTCAGGTTAATTTGAGTTAATTGGATTTGCACCAATGGAAACCATAAACTTTAAACACAATAGCATAGGGATATTTTATAGTTTTTTCAAATAATGAAAGGAGTTCCTTGTTCCATATATCTACCCACTCATTCTCGGGTACTTACCATTGATGCTGGATAAAGTACTTTCTTTTTGTTTTTGTTATGTGCCAGCTGATAATATAAACGAGTCGCACATACACCCTAGTACATGTTCCTCGACGCTGAGGGCACCCCCCAAGAGCGGGGGATTTCGTGACATTTTTGATGGGCTGTCTTATATTTCTAATAAGTTGTTTAATAGTTGGCATCTTGAATCATTTAGATAATCTAATGGGCTGGTTTAGATTGATCCTAACCGACTGAAGATGAATTCCTTTTATTTCCCATTTCCATGGAACATAGTGTCTATTCAACTCGGAGATCAAATCTAAAATCACGCATTTGAGCAAAATCCCTATTCATACAAGCACTACAAGATCAACCCTTAGATGCAAGAGCAACCCCTACAACATCAACAATTCCATAAGCTTGGGCTTCTGTTGCTGACAAAAAAACGTCTCGTTCCATGTCTTCGGCTATGACCCAGTCAGGTTTGCCGGTTCTTTGGACATAAACCTTTGCGAGGCTTTCACGCAGTTTCAATAACTCTTCCGCTTCCAAGATCGCTTCTACTGTTTGAGTCTCAAAAAAAGCACTCATAGGTTGATGGATCATTACCCTGATTATCTAAAAAATGTTCCCTTAGCTCGCATGAAAAAGCGAAGACAAACAATAGAGACGAATAATAGAAAAAAGGCAACCAATAAAATTTGACAACCGTACGGGCATCTTTTGGGTATTGCATACGGCTAATAAAATGGACCCAGACCCCTCCCTTACATTGAATAAAGCTAAACATAGAATAGATTATAACCGGATGGGTAAATGATCAAATAG